ATGGGGTTTGTTTAATTTACACCTCATTTTTCTTTACTTTCGAGTAGACAAATTACTTCCTGAAAGGATTCTTTATTTCATATTATCTCTCTTTTTCTTTAATATTTAAACTTTATCTTACTTAGTATATATTTTCTATTCTATATTAATATTATATATATTAATATAATCAAAAATATTAATAAATATTAATAAACAATAGAATTTTTCTATTATTAATATATAATATATAATTCAATATATAATGAATATATTAACATAAATACTTAAATAGAAATATAACTTAAATTAATATTAAGTTATTAATAAATAATATTAAGTTATTAAAAAATTCGAATATAATACAAATAAAAAAATATAAAATAAATAAAAAAATAAATAAACGAATAATAAAATATTTATATATTATTATTATATGAATATTATATTCATTATAATAATAATAAAATAATAAAGAAATTCGAATGGTTATATATTGAAGATCGAATGCTTAGAGTGAATGATTCATAAACAAAAACTCTATGGAATCGTGTATGTAAGACGGAAAGATCCTTTGAATCCAATTCTAATTATTAGGTTATATTGACAATTTCAAAAAACTGTTCATACTATATTCATAGTATGATGGCAGTTGGGCACCTATGCCCCCATCGTCTAGTGGTTCAGGACATCTCCCTTTCAAGGAGGCAACGGGGATTCGACTTCCCCTGGGGGTAGGGTACTACATAAGGAAGTTAATCATGGATCATCAATAAGCCTAAATTTGAATTGATTCTTCCTGGGTCGATGCCCGAGCGGTTAATGGGGACGGACTGTAAATTCGTTGGCAATATGTCTACGCTGGTTCAAATCCAGCTCGGCCCAATAATTCGCTCATCCACTATGAGATGAAGATATTTGCCCTCCAGAAACGGAGGATAGGCGGAAGAAAAGAGTCCAAATTTATCCTATAGATTCCATTTTTTTATTTGTTTGCTCGATTTATTTGTTCTGGGAAATTTGGATCATGATTATTATCATGATTCATATCACGATCTTTACTTTAAGTATAAATATTTAAGTATAAAATTTAAGTATAAAGATGTATTCTCAATCGATTTTGAAATAAGGAAAAATTACGAGTAATTCATGTTGTTCTCACTAAAGTGCATATTCATGCGGATATCACGCGTCTCCGTTCCAACACGAAAATTCTAAAAAGAAATGTTTTGAATCAAATCATAAAAAAATAGATACTGTAGGTATTAGTTCCCCGGGATTGTAGTTCAATTGGTCAGAGCACCGCCCTGTCAAGGCGGAAGCTGCGGGTTCGAGCCCCGTCAGTCCCGACAGATCCGATAACCAATATATATAATTTATCAATTCATCTTTCCACTCTCTGGGAAAAGAAAGACAGTCGAATTTCACTTTGCAATAGGGATTCTTATTCTTATGATTCTTAGTTCTTTTTTCTTTCCTTTTTCTTTTTGCATTTATTTCTCACCTACAAATTTTCATTACATCAACTAGGACTGGTTGCTGGGAGAGATATGTGAATTAGTACTAGCACCCCCTTTTTTATTTGTAAGATCATACGTAGGATTCCAAAACATATTAGGTCTGGCTTTTCAATTTCTCGCGTCTATCTAATGGAATAGAGTCCCATATGCTTCTCGGGAGTACATACACAAATGGAATTCGTTTCTTGTACAATACACAATTTTTTTTATTATAGTTACCCTGACAAAATACTTTTTCAGATTAATCCTATCTCTCTTTCTGTCTCCGATTTTGTGCCATCTCAATCACTAAGACTAACTAATTTCAATTTGAAACATTCTATCCCATTCAAATTGCACGTTTAACTTTTCATATATGCGCCCGAGTACAACCCAAGAAAACAGGAGAGGATATTAATAAAAGAAAGATCAAACAAGGATCTTGCCTTTTTAGACCTTTTTCGGGGTAATGAAGAATCTTTTTTTCCTTCTTTATTTTTTTTTTTTTTTTTTGATTCAGTATGGATAAAAGATTTTCCTATGTTATACTATTCAATTCGCGACGGCGAATTGATATGATAGCTCAGATATTGTTATTCATGATATTAATCCGATTCAATACCATCAAGATGTAATTCATCCCATTGAATTTACAGGCGAAAAATTGATCATCTCTATGGGATTAAATCCCGAGTTATTGCGAAGTAAAAAAACGATGAGATTATGGAAGTCAATATTCTCGCATTTATTGCTACTGCACTCTTCATTCTAGTTCCTACTGCCTTTTTACTTATTATCTATGTAAAAACGGTTAGCCAAAATGATTAATTTGAATGAAACTTGACCTCTTTATCAATGATTGAAAAAATGGAAATAAAAAAGGATTCCAATTTCGTTTCTTAAATGAAATGAGCAGGCTAGAATCAGCAGTATTCGATGAAATTGGATAGTATGGTAGAAAGATTCATATATTTCTTTCTACCATGCTATACTATCTATTTATCTATTAGATTAGTGTTTTTTTTGTAGTGTAGAAAGTTGTGCTATACTATAAATAAAGATAAATACTTAATTTTATATAGATCAATCTACAATATGTATCTTCTGTTATGTACATAGGGACCCCAATTCTATTTTTGGCTACATCTATTTGATCGATTTGTATTGATTCTGATCAATCCGAAATAATCGAAAGGCAACTCTTACTTTTATTTTACATACAGTTCGAATTCCTAGATTTCGGATTATTTCAAATAGAAATCCAAGTATCCACCGAAAGAATCAAAGAAAGAAAAAGGGTATGGGTATAACATATACTATATTAATAAAAAAATCAACTTAGTATTAGTAATAGTAATCTTTTTTTTATCATTTCCAAGAAGTAAAGTAATTAAATTGATTGACTGGTTGATAGATGATCCAAAGAGTTCTATGGTATGTAAACTTCTTCGAATTTTGAAAAGAAAAAGAAATAGTAAACCTCATTAATTGAATTTGTAACACTTAAACCATGATATGAAATGAGTCGATAAAGCACAAATCCGGTTTCTAAAATAATAAAACAAGTGGTAAGTGCCAAATCTGCGACTCGTCCGGGTCAAGATCTTATTATGTGTATATCTTGTTGAACAAGCACTATATCTATGTTCTTTCCTTTAGAAAGTAGGTATCCGCTTAATATTAATAACAGAACGGCGGCTTTCTCTTGTATTTGGAGAAAGAGGAAAACAAAAAAGGGGGTCTGCTGTTCCCCGTTGTCCCTATATAATTTGTATAAGAGTCCGTTCGGCGAAATAGAGAATTTAGAAAAAATCCGAAATATATTTCCTATCATCTACATTTCCTTTCGAAATATAAACATGGGAATTATTAAAATATCTCTTTGATTGACATTATTATCTTTAAAAACACTTTGCGGAACGATCTATAAAACAATTGATACAGTTTGATTCCTCATACTCAAAACTCAATTAGTTAAGTAGTATTTCTAGAGTCCACTTCTTCCCCATACTACAAGTGAAAGGGAAAATGTAAAGACTACCATTAAAGCAGCCCAAGCGAGACTTACAATATCCATGTGAATTATGTCCCCTATCTCTATAAATATGAAGGAATTATTCCATTATTGTTCACTAATACTAATAATAGTAAAATCGATGATACAGAGTCAAAAAGGGATTCTTATTTCGGACTATTAATTAAATTTAATGAAGCAATTCAATAAATCCACATACATATAACAAATTCCTATACGATTTTTAACAGCCTATTCCACTCTTGACCGGCGGAAAAGAGGTTCTTTTTGAGCTTTTTTTTCTAAAAAAGCCAATTACCCAATCGAATATTAATCAAATACCTGAATACTCAGAGACTCCTTTGAGTGTGTATACAAAATATATTCCGCTTTTTCACAATTCCTAATTACGAACTAGTTAGATATCGCCTTCGGCTCTCTAATCGAATTCAAGGCTCAGTTAGTAACCACTACTTAGTATAATCTTCCCTTGAATCCTAGACACAAGGATTTACAGAACTTGAACTTTTGAGAACCCCAGATGCTTAGAATCGAGTAAGTACATATCAAGAGACAAGGGTCTCTCCTTCGGCTGGGGAATAATTAGGTGAGTTATAGGTTCTATCAGTCGATAAGGAATTTCGGGTCTTTTTTTTTTTTCATTAGAATCAGGCGACACCCAGATTCGAACTGGGGACCAAGGAGTTGCAGTCCTCCGCCTTACCGCTCGGCCATGCCGCCAAAATGATACAAAATAGATGCAAATATGACCTCTTTGGGATGGATTACTGATTTTTTTTTTATTGTACTTGCATTTTGAATCCCTTTTCCCTACTTAATTCCCTTCACTACTAAAAAAATCTTTCCTTTTTTTAGGATCCATACTTTTGAAAATATATATAGGCTTTCAGTCACAAAAGTAAAAATTAATGAGAAATTGAATCTTTAACTATAACTATTGACTTGACTGCGAATTTATGAACAACTCTTAGATTTTGATTTCAAATTAGGGTTCCCTAATGGCATAAGAAAATCCAAATGATAACTAATAAGTATTGCGTCTTTTCAATAAAAAAGAATCGTTATTATTTCTCCGCTTTTCTTTTTCTCAGTCTCAAATTCCATTATAGCAACAATTATGAGTATATGCAACCCCCGAAACCAGAACAGAAATTACACAGACAATCGAGTATCTTAATATATGATATATAGGTATCTGCTTGTGTTTAAGTTTACTATAAATAAATTAATAAAAAGAACCCGCTTTACACTCGTATTTTTCGAATTATATGAATATAGTACTAAATAGGTAAAAATATCTTTTTTCTCTGCAAATCTTTTTTTCACAATACAATAGACAGGGCAAAAAGGGTTAAGTAACAAAAAAAAATCAACTCTATATTGTTTCTGATTATTCTGTCTTTATCTCGGCGAAGGGATCAAATCTTGCATCTGTTTTTTTGGTATCCAATCGAATAGGAATATGTAATATCATAATAATGGTAGAA